AAGCAAAAAATCTCAAATAACCTTGATCATGAGACATATAATTGTCACTATAAATAAGAACTAGAATTCCAACAGTAGTAATTAATATTAATAAAATAGAAGTAAGTGGGTCGATCAAATATCCAAATTCTAAAGAAAAATCGTTATTGATAGCCCAAGACCATACATATTGAAAAATAGAACTACTATTTACTTGCTGAATAGACAGATGGGTCGAAAAAAACATAACTATACTTAAGAAGAAAATACTCGGAAAAGCCCATATACGGCGAAGTTTTTTTGTTGCCGTCGGAAAAAGCAAGAGTCCCATTCCTATTAACACGGGAACTGGAAGCGTAATTAAAGGTAAAATCCATGAATATTGATATGTATGTTCCATAAAAAAAAAGAAATTCTTGTTATTTTGAATTAATTGTTTCTTGTTTCTGATTCATCCGCTCTTATCTCTTTTTAATTTTAATTAAAGGGTCAAAAAAAAATAAGAATTAAAGAATAAAGATATAAAAAGAAAAGCCAAATAGAATTTTTTTTCTTAATCTTAATTTTTTCTGAAAATTTTCCCAATACTTTACATATTTAAGTTAGAATAGATCAAAGAATCAAATAATATGGATAGTTTGAGATACTTGTGGAAAAAAATATTTATTCGAAACAAAATTATAAAATTCGAAATTGAACTATATATTGTAGATTAAAAAGTAGATTAAAAAAATTATATACATAGAAAAAAAAAGAAAAATTTAGGGCAAAAATAAAATTCTATTTTATTTTGATAGAAATGATAAAAACGATAGTTTTTTCCGGATCCTTATTGAATGAAGAATTTTTATTCAAAATCATTAAGTAGTGCTTTTTGGAACTACTTTATTACCTCGATTAGAGAATACTAAGGTACTTGAAAAATTTACCCTTCCATAGGATCAAAAGAAATAATTACTAAAGATTTTTTACATAAAATGTTTTTTTATAAAAAAAAAATAAAATTCTATAGTTTTTAACAAATTATCTAATAGTTCCAGTCGAATTTGAAAATTCAAATTTAATTAGGTATACTTTTTCTTCGAGTTTATCCAATTACTAGAAAAAATATTAAAAATTTTTAGGATACATAAGGTTTCTTTTCTTAAATTTTTTGATATATTTTCTTACATGTAGAAATTTATATGACCAAAAAGGAAAGAAATAGAAAGAGAAATAAAAGCAAATAATCTTGTGATTTATAATTTAGAAATTAAATAGATAGCTAATAAGTAGTAAAGAATACTTTTTAAAAAGACTTTTTAACAAAAGACTTTTTAACAATAGATGTCTTTCACATCCAATTATAAAAAAATTAACTTTTTTTTGAATGGCAGTTCCAAAGAAACGTACTTCTATATCAAAAAAGCGTATTCGAAAACGGATTTGGAAAAAAAAAGGATATTGGGTAGCGTTGAAAGCTTTTTCGTTAGCCAAATCTGTTTATATTGGAAATTCAAAAGGCTTTTTGTACGACAAATAAAAAAAAAAAGGAAATATTGGAATAATATAACTCGACTTGGTATTAGAAACGGTCTAATTTCATTTTCGAATTTCATTTAGAGTCTTTTTTTTTCTAATTTAGAATCGACTCCATTTATTAGTTCTATATACTATGTTATTATTCATATTTTCTATTCTAAATTTTATGTTATTATTCATATTTTCTATTCTAAATTTAGAGTATAAATTAGAAATTTTATCAAAAAAAGATTTCCATTCTTTAATATTTTGAACTAATTACTAATCAATATTAAATTGAACTTTTTTTCCTTTTCTGATATCTCTAGCCTCTAAAATTTTTTGTCTACTGAATTCGAAGTACTTTGTGTTTTCAAAAAAACAATAAAGATAAGAAACAAAGTTCTATTGTTCTTTGTAGGACATTTTCTAATTTATACGATGGGGATTTTTTTCCCCATCGACTTTCTTGTCACAACTGCAATATTACAATATTAAAAAATATTAATTAATAAGTTTTGTCTTTTTTTTTTTTTATTATAGTATTTGAAACATAATTTTATTATAGTTTTTGAAACATAAAAGGAACAACAATCTTTAGTCAAAAGAAATCGTTTCTTAAAAGAACTTTTTAATAAAAATAAAAATGTGTTAATTCTGAATGAATTTTTTATATTCGATTCCTATGCCATGGCTGGAAGAGGAATCAAAGTATATATATTAAATAAAAAATTCGACAAGTTAAACAAAATTTTTTTATTAAAGTATATATTAAAGTATTTATTAAAGTATATATTAAAGTATAAGGGAAAACGTATAAGGGAAAACTCGAAACATTTTTGTTAGATAATATGTCCAAATCAACACCTAATTGAGTTGTTAAATCTTAACACAACTTCGCTATACACTGAAGAAAAAACTAACAATTAATACAATAAAGCATTTCCATAAATCCCTTGAATGGAATGTTCAAATTGTAACAAGTAACAAAAAAAATAGAATTTTTTTGGAGGGGTCTCTCCAAGGATTATTATAATTATTTGAGGAACGTTTAAATTTAGACCTTCCCCCCTAATTTAACTAATTAATTGAACTGATTAAACAAATTTTTATTCATTAATTTGAACCATTCCTAAAAAATATTGCATTGAATTAATTCCTTTTAAGCTCGACGATTGAATAAAAACGGGTTATTATGATTTTGAGCAAGCCGCTATGGTGAAATCGGTAGACACGCTGCTCTTAGGAAGCAGTGCTAGAGCATCTCGGTTCGAGTCCGAGTAGCGGCATAACATCTGTTTGTTTTCAAAAGCATGCAAAAAGTCTTATAATGAATTTAATTTCTGATTTTAATTCTGTATAATCGAAGAACCTTTTTCCATTTTTACATATGATATTTTTGACTTTAGAACATATATTAACTCATATATCTTTTTCAGTCGTTTCTGTTGTAATTCTAATTCATTTGATAACTTTATTAGTTGACGAATTCTTAGGACCATATGATTCGTCCGAAAAAGGCATGTTAACTACCTTTTTCTGTATAACAGGATTATTAGTTACTCGTTGGGCTTATTCGGGACATTTACCGTTAAGTGATTTATATGAATCATTAATTTTTCTTTCATGGGGTTTCTCTATTATTCATATGATTCCCTTTTTTAAAAAGTATAAAAATTATTTAAACGCAATAACCGCACCAAGTGTTTTTTTTACCCAAGGTTTTGTTACTTCGGGTCTTTTAACTGACATTCATCAATCTGAAATATTAGTACCTGCCCTCCAATCTCAGTGGTTAATGATGCACGTAAGTATGATGCTATTGGGCTATGCAACTCTTTTATGTGGATCATTACTATCAGTAGCACTTCTAGTAATTACATTTCGAAAGGTCATAAGAATTGTTGATAAAAGAAATAATTTAATAAATTATTCCTTTTCCTTTGGTGAGATCCAAGACATGAGGGAAAGAAGCAATATTTTAAGAAAGACTTATTTTATTTCTTCTAGAAACTATTACAGGTTTCAATTGATTCAACAGTTAGATCATTGGGGTTATCGTATTATTAGTATAGGTTTTGTTTTTTTAACAATAGGTATTCTTTCAGGAGCCGTCTGGGCTAATGAAGCGTGGGGATCATATTGGAATTGGGACCCAAAAGAGACTTGGGCATTTATTACGTGGATCGTATTCGCGATTTATTTTCATATTCGAACAAATAAATTCATGCAAGGTTTAAATTCCGCAATTGTTGCCTCTATCGGCTTTCTTATAATTTGGATATGCTATTTTGGAGTTAATTTATTAGGAAAAGGACTCCACAGTTATGGTTCATTTACATTAACATCTAATTGAATTGAAAAAAAAAAAAGAAGTTTGCCAAAAATAACGATAGAGTAGCATATACATATATAAGAAACTTCAGGTAAACCTTTGAGAACTTTTTGAATCAAATAATGGAGTGATTCAAAAAGTTCTCATAAAAGCCAAACATATCCGCTTAGAATTCTTTTTTTGAGTTTTTTGAGTGTCGGTCGATTTTGAAAAATTCAAAATACTAGAATTTCCTTTTCATTTTTTTTAAACTACCTATAAAAATAATTAGATAGAATCGCTTCAACCTTGTCAACTGATAATGAGAAAACGAAATCCGGATAAATGCCAATAGCTATTACAGGCAAAAGCATAGAGATCGAAACAAATAACTCCCGTGGTCCAGAATCAAAAAAAGAAAAGTTTGGGACATTAAACAGCTTGTATCCATAGAACATCTGTCGTAACATAGATAATAAATAAATAGGAGTTAATATCATTCCAACGGCCATTATAACAATAACTAGTATTTTGGGTATTAAAAGATATTTTTGTCCGGTAATTATTCCAAAAAAGACAACCAGTTCCGCAAAAAAACCACTCATACCCGGTAATGCAAGAGATGCTAGTGATAAGATACTGAACATTGTAAAAATTTTTGGCATCGAGGTTGCCATTCCACCCATTTCGTCAAGATAAACAAGCCGTATTCTATCATAACTCGTTCCTGCTAAGAAAAAAAGTGCAGCGCCAATAAATCCATGGGATATTATTTGTACAATGGCCCCATTCAGTCCCAGATCACTTATAGAACAAATTCCTATAAGTATGAACCCCATATGAGATACAGAGGAATACGCTATTTTTTTTTTTAAATTTTGTTGACCAAAAGAAGTTGAAGCTGCGTAGATTATTTGGATTGCACCTACTATTATCAACCAGGAAGAAAATAAAGAATGGGCGTGGGGTAATAATTCCATGTTGATTCGAATCAATCCATAGGCTCCCATTTTTAATAGGATTCCGGCCAGAAGCATACAAGTACTGTAATGCGCTTCTCCATGGGTGTCTGGTAACCATGTATGTAAAGGTATAATCGGTAATTTGACAGCAAAAGCAATAAAAAATCCAATATAGAATAGTATCTCTAAGGCCAAAGGATATGATTGATTAACCAATGTTGCAAAATTGAATGTGGGTTCATTAGAACCATATAAAGCCATACCTAAAGCTCCCATTAATAAAAAAACGGAACTTCCCGCAGTATACAAAATAAATTTTGTAGCTGAATACAGACGTTTCTTGCCCCCCCACATGGATAGAAGTATATAAACAGGAATTAATTCTAACTCCCACATGATGAAAAAAAGTAAAAGATCTTGAGAAGAAAATAATCCTATTTGAGCACTATACATTGCTAACATCAGAAAATAGAATAATCGGGAATCCCGAGTGACTGGCCGAGCCGCTAAAGTAGCTAAAGTGGTGATAAACCCTGTTAATAAAACGGGTCCTATAGAAAGCCCATCTATTCCTAATCTCCAGTAAAAATCAAACAAATGGATCCATTTATAATCTTCTGTTAATTGGATTAATGGATCGTCCAATTGGAAATAATAAGAAAATACGTAAGTCATTAAAAGGAGCTCTAAGATACATATACAAATGGTATACCATCTAATGATTTTATTTCCTCTCTGAGGGAAAAAGAAAATGAAAGAACCCGCGAATATCGGTAAAACTACAAATAGTGTTAACCAAGGAAAAGAATTCGTGGTAAAGACAAGATACACTTGGACCAGAAAAACCCGTGCTCGAAAAGAAAATACTTTTTCGAGCACGGGTTTTTGTCAGTAAACAAAAAATCAAATGTATTCAAGTGGATTTCTCTAGAAAGTGTCAATAACCTAGACCCATGCTTCGAGTTGTTTCATGCCATAAATAAACTCGAACGCTCAAAAAATCTGTTGGACAGGCGGATTCACATCTCTTACAACCGACACAGTCCTCTGTTCTTGGAGCAGAGGCTATTTGTTTAGCTTTACACCCGTCCCAGGGTATCATTTCTAATACATCTGTTGGGCAGGCTCGGACACATTGAGTACACCCTATACATGTATCATAAATCTTTACTGAATGTGACATTGGATTCTAATTTTTTTGAACGTCATAAAATTTCGATCTAGTATATTTCTAAATGAATCATATATTTCAATTTAAACACCAGACGAATCAATGATTTGCCAGAATTCAATAGAAAAATTCTGGATTACTTAGGAGATAAAGCCAAAATACTTTAATTTCTTACGTTTTCGAAAACATGATAGATATGTTATGTATGATATTGATACATGGTAATTTCGAATTGATAAATAATCTATTTTATATGATTAATACTATTTATTCAACAAATTCGATTGATTTATACGGGTGGATTTTCTATTACGGTAAATTGACGAAACAATAGCAGGTCCAATAGCTGCTTCAGCGGCTGCGATACCTATAACAAAAAGTGAGAAAATATTTCCTTTTAATTGACGACTATCAAAAAAATCGGAAAACGTTACGAAATTGATATTAATCGCATTCAGTATAAGTTCAAGACACATAAGGGCTCTAACCATATTTCGACTCGAAATTAAACCATAGATACCGATAGAAAATAAATAAGCACTCAACACAAGTACATGTTCGAGCATCATCGAACAACTCCTTATCAATTTTGATTTATTTCAATATGAACAACAATTCAACATCAACCAATTGGATTAACTAGAAAAAGGATATCACAAGTACATAACAAAAAAATATTGGTAATAAGGAATTTCTACATGAATAATATGCAAATAGAATCGAAAGATATGAATGTTAATAACACAGAAGAAAGTTTCTTTTTTGTTTTTTCCAATTCTAACTATTTTTTACTGACGAGCCACAGCAATCGCACCTATCAAAGCAACTAAAAGAATTATTGAAATAAATTCAAAAGGAAGAAAAAAATCTGTTGATAAATGAATTCCAATTTGTTGACCATTACTTATCAAATCTTGTTCTATAATCTGATTTCCTCTTGTAGTCCAAATAATCCCGTACCATGATGTATCTGAAATAATGGTAATTAGTAAAACAAAAATACTTGTACAAACTAAGGAAGTAACCCCGTCGCCAATAGTCCAAAGATTCAAATCTTTGTAATATTCTGAACCATTCATGAACATCACAGCAAATAGAATTAAAACATTTATAGCTCCCACATAAATAAGGAGCTGTGCAGCAGCTACAAAATGCGAATTTGATAAAATATAGAATAACGATATACAAACAAGAACAAATCCCAATGAAAAGGCAGAAAATATTGGGTTGGTAAATAATACTACTCCTAGACCCCCTAATATAAGACCGAATCCCAGAAAAACTAAAAGAAAATCATGTGTTGGTCCAGGCAAATCCATTGTAGGTAAAATAAAAAATTGACTTTTTTTCATGAACTTCTTGATCCGACCAGGAAAAAATTTTTTATAAAGGGCTCCTAATTGTTCCTATTTAATCAATCTTGAATCAAAAGGCTTTTTACCATTTTTTTTGAGGTGAGTTCCAAATTGTTCGAATTGTATAATCGTCAATTATTGACAGTGGTAAACGGCCTAAAGCAATTTGATTATAATTTAATTCGTGACGATCATACGTGGAAAGCTCATATTCTTCAGTCATTGATAAACAATTTGTTGGACAATACTCAACACAGTTGCCACAAAATATACAGATTCCGAAATCAATACTGTAATTAAGCAAGCGTTTCTTTCGAATGTCAGTTTCCAATTTCCAATCTACAACAGGTAGATTTATAGGACATACACGAACACAGACTTCACAAGCAATGCATTTATCAAATTCAAAATGGATTCGACCCCGGAAACGCTCCGATGTGATTAATTTCTCATAGGGATATTGAATAGTTACGGGTAAACGATTTGTGTGGGATAAGGTAATCATAAAACTTTGCCCAATGTACCTTGCAGCTCGTATCGTTTGTTGACCATAATTCATGAATCCGGTTACCATAGGAAACATATCGAAATATCTATAAAAAACTTGATGTTTGTTTTTTTTTTCTCTTGTTTGATACAAGTCGTCGTGAATATCAAAAATATCAAAAAGGATTTTTTTATAGTGAAAGGAGTTGGGAAGAGGTTGTTAATAATAGATTACCAAGAGAAATAGGTAAAAGAAATTTCCATCCAAGATTTAATAGTTGGTCCATTCTTAATCTAGGTAAAGTCCATCTTGTTGCGATAGAAATGAACAAAAACAAATAAGTTTTAATCAATGTAATGAAGGTATCAATTGTTGTTCCAAAGACTCCATTTACTTTATTTATTTCAAAAAGGTTAGGAATAAATAGGTATGGAATAGATATATTCCAACCGCCTAAGTAAAGAACTGTTACAAATAATGAAGAAACTAATAAGTTTAGATAGGAAGCAACATAAAATAAACCAAATTTGATACCCGAATATTCGGTTTGATAACCTGCTACTAATTCTTCTTCCGCTTCTGGTAAATCAAAGGGTAATCTCTCACATTCTGCTAGAGAAGAAATTAAAAAAATTAGAAATCCTATGGGTTGACGCCACAAATTCCAGCCCCAAAAACCATATTTTGATTGTGCTTCAACTATATCAACTGTACTTAAACTGTTAGATAATTATAGTCGGTGATAACATCACTGTTCCCAGCGCTATTCCAGAACCGTACATGAGATTTTCACCTCATACGGCTCCTCGAAGGTCTTAAATAAATCTAAGGACTGGATCATTTTTTTATCCTAATATATTAGTAGGATACAAATCTATTAGACATTCCCAAATTTGACCAATGAAATTCTGTCTGTTATAATACTAAAAAAAGGTACTTCTGAATTAATCTTATCCTTTAAGAATTTCGGATTTTTTCTTGAGGAATAACTTAAACCCTTCAATAAAATACTCCTTATTATAAAAAGTATTTTGACTTTACATACCCATAGAGATTTCAATCTTCAATCTATCGTTTTTCGATTACCAAAAAAAAATTCGATATTCCATTAGTTCATCAATTATGCCATAAATTCTATCTCTATTAATATGGATATAGGAAATAAAGAAAAAAGGGGGATCTCTTTTTTTTTTATTGTTATTAAATTCTTTTTTGATTCCTATTCTTCTTTCTGAAAAAAAAAAGGACGGAAAGTAAAATAATTAAATAAAGGATTATTTCGTTTTTGATAGTTATTTCTTTAATGGGTGGAGGGACCCTACTCTGGATCGGAATCGTGGGGAGTACTGCCAGGGCATTTCTACTAATTTAAAGCCCCAATTAATATTCTTTTTTATTCTTTATTATATTATACTACTTTTTTAAATAATTAAAAAAAATAATTTAAAAAATCTCTCTTACTAATCCTTTATGTATCTTGGTGTTCCTAACCAGCCACCTATTTTTTCGCAATCGGCAATCGCCTGTTACCATTATGATAATACATACAAAGATTTTTCTTTTGAGCCCGCTTCAAGTCAGGATGAAAAGTCAAGCAATCTTGGGGCAAATCTTTTTCGTTTTCGTATATTTTTTTTCTGCTTTACTCTTGTACATAGGAAATGAGTCTCTATTTTTTTTTACTGCAGATTTCGAAGCAGTTTTCTTTCACTCATATAACTATCCAATTTAGTTCATTAACCCAAATGATGAATCAAAAAATGAAGATACCTATTCAATTCATTTCACCTTCTTCTTAAAAAAAAAGAAATAAAGAATATAGGGAAAGATTTTTGTTTCGCCGAATCGCACGTAGACATATGGATAATACACAGAGAGTTAATGGTATTTCATAACTAATTGATTGAGCAGCGGCTCGTAGACCACCTAAAAAGGAATATTTATTATTTGATCCATATCCTGACATAAGAAGCCCAATCGGAGCAATACTTGAAATAGCAACCCATAAAAAAACACCGATATTTAGATCAGCTAAAACAAGGCGATAGCCAAAAGGAATAACGGAATAGCTTAATAGGGTTGATATCGCTGCTATAGATGGTCCGATACTGAATAAACGAGTATCCCCCCTAGATGGAAAAAGATTCTCTTTGAAAAGTAGTTTTGTCCCATCTGCTAGAGCTTGAAGAACTCCCAAGGGTCCAGCATGTTCAGGTCCAATACGTTGTTGTATCCCTGCGGATATCTTTCTTTCTAACCATACAATTACTAGTATGCCTATCGTGATTCCCAATACAAGAGTCAAAATAGGGACAAGTATCCATAGAATTCCATAGACTGTGTTTAAGGATTCCAATCTCAAAAAAGAATTGAAACCTTGTACTTTTGTTGTATAAATTATCATTTCAACGATCAACCTCTCCCATAATGATATCTATGCTACCTAGTATTGTCATAATATCAGCCAATTTCATTTTTTTAACTAATTGAGGAAGAATTTGCAAATTGATAAAACCTGGCGGACGAATTTTCCATCTCCAAGGAAAACCGCTTTGATCTCCTATCAGAAAAATTCCCAATTCCCCCTTTGGTGCTTCAACTCTTACATAAAGTTCTTGTTTTGGCAATTCAAAAGTGGGAGAAGTTTTTTTACTAATAAATCGATATTCAAAATCGTTCCATTCTGGATCCTTTTCTCTATCAAAGCAGCGGGTTTCTAAATTCTCATAAGGCCCTCCCGGAATTCCTTCCAAAGCCTGTTGAATAATTTTTATGGATTCTGTCATTTCACCAATTCGGACTAAATAACGAGCTAATGAATCCCCTTCTTTTTGCCACTGGACGTCCCAATCAAATTCGTCGTAACACTCATAATGATCGACTTTACGAAGATCCCATTGTACTCCGGAAGCTCGTAGCATTGGTCCCGATAAACCCCAATTTATCGCTTCCTCTACACCAACAATACCTATTCCTTCAACTCGTTCTAAAAAAATAGGATTTCGCAAAATAAGTTTTTGATATTCAGCAACTCCTGTTAAAAAATAATCGCAGAAATCCAAACATTTATCTATCCAACCATAAGGTAGATCAGCAGCTACTCCTCCGATACGAAAAAAATTATGCATCATTCTCATACCCGTGGCAGCTTCGAATAAATCATATACTAACTCTCTTTCTCTAAAAATATAGAAGAAAGGGGTCTGTGCACCAATATCTGCCATAAAAGGGCCAAGCCATAATAGATGAGAAGCTATACGACTTAACTCTAACATAATGACTCTGATATAGCTGGCTCTTTTCGGTACTTGAATATTTCCTAACTGTTCGGGACCATTTACTGTTATTGCTTCTGTGAACATAGTAGCTAAATAATCCCAACGGGTTACATAAGGCAAATATTGTATAACTGTTCGGTTTTCTGCAATTTTTTCCATTCCTCGGTGTAAATAACCCAATATAGGTTCACAGTCAATAACATCCTCACCGTCCAGAGTAACGATGAGTCGAAGAACACCATGCATTGATGGGTGGTGGGGGCCCATATTGACTATCATAAAGTCTTTTCTTGTAGCTCGTACATTCATAGGGGTTTCCTTAATTCATTCTTCCAGGAATTACTGAAAACGAAAAGAAGCTCATCAAAATTCAAGATCTAAAAAATCAAATAATTCAAAGACTCCTCAAATTAACGAGTTTTTGACTCCCGAATATCCAACTGTCTAATTAATTCTTTATAACGTATTCTATTTTTCTTTGCCAAATAAGACAACAGCCGTTGGCGTTTGCCTAGAATTTTTCGTAAACCTCTCTGAGATAAAAAGTCTTTTCTATGTAATTCCAAATGTGAAGTAAGTATTCGTATTTTATTAGTGAAACTTACTATTTGAAATTCAACCGATCCCGTATTTTCTTTTTTTTCTTCTTGTGAAATAACTGAGATGAATGAATTTTTTGTCATAAAACGAAACCCTTCTCTTTTCTTATTTTAAACTCTTTTTTTTGATCAATAATAATAAAAAATACAAAACAAATTACAGGTTATTTGTTTTGTGTATACAAAAAATCTTTACTTGTTCACTGACTTCTTTAACAATTTCGAATTTTGTCTTTTGTCAAATCGAATTTATCATTAATCAATTCAATTGTTTTTTATTCGATTAAAGATAGAAAAAAAGGATGGTATTTTTTTTTCTAGATCTAATTGATATGTGATTGAATTTCATGTATCGGAATGAAATATGGAAAGTAAAACAAGACAGGTATCCTTGTTTTCATATACTAAATCATCCATGCGATGGAATAAATAAAAAAGAAATAGAATATATATGAAATATGCCTTTACCAAATTTTCAATCGTGGATATATATGTATCCTTACCATACTGAACCGACTAGCATTATTGGTATCAAACCAATATCGATTCATACAAGCTAAATCTTCTAATCGATAATTAGGCCAAAGAAAAAACTTTAATTTAATTAGTTTTTTTCTATTAAAATTCAAATGGTTGTTTTTATTCAAAAACTGATCACAATTTTTTATATTATTTCCATTTGAAATTTCTGTATTTCTATGACTATCATTTTTATTTTTTGAATTGAAAGAAATTAGAATTCTTAATTCTTTACGACGTTTCGGGGATAAAATGTTTTCAGGAACAAGTAAATCATAATCCTTTTTGTTTCTATGTCCAATTCTACGTTGATGGCTGTCAATAGATTCACTAAAATTTGTTTTATCAAAATAGTCGTTTTCTTGATTAATTTGTTGTTTGCTCTTATGAACCAAAAAAATACCTATGCTTTGATACATAATAAACTGGCCATCATTTCTTACCGATAGACGAACAGGTTCGACAATAAATATTCCTCTTTTCATTAATTCTATAAGAGTGAAACCCTTCTTAATCATTAGAATATCCAGACTCATTTCGCCTTTTTGAATAGAAGATATAAATATTTCTTGTGAATTTGTCAGTCTAAGCAGGAGACAGTATACTTTGATATTATTGATTATTTTTTGATTTAAAGAATCATTCCATTTTAATTGGAAACGTAAATACCTTTTTAGCAAGAAATCGAGTTCTGCTTCTGTATTACTTTTGTATTGTTTTTTCTTTCTACGTTTTTTCATGCCTAACCCTAATTTCGCATAATCCTCTTCAACCCCCTTTTCTTTATTTGCAAGAACTGATCCAAGATCCACTCGATCCTCGAATTCTTTTTCTTGGTAGTTTTGATTCTCTAATTCAATAGGTTTTTTTTCATTAGGTAAAAAAAGATCACGATTTTTCTTTCCATTGACTTTTTGATTTTCAATAGCATTTTCATTTCTATTCAAATTTAAAAGAAGTAATTCAGTTGGTATCACCCAGGGTTTTATCTTATATGCATTGTAAAGTGTCACAAATTTTTCAGAAAACCAAAGTTCCAAATTAGATATGGGACGATTGAGTATTTCTTCATTCATTCCCATCCAATCAAAAAGTTTTTTTTTTGAATAGATTTCTTGGCCTTGGTGAAGTGTAAGAAAAAAAAGATCTTTGTTATCCATTTTTTCAATTATTTTATTTTTATTAGTTCGGGTCTTAGTATTTTTTTTCTGTTTGGTTCCGGTCTCGATCCAGGACTGAATGTCGATCTTTTTTCTAAGACAAAAATGTATAATCCTCCAATCAAAAACCTTTCTATCTAAGTTTTTTTCCATATCAATGATATCATTTTCTGTTAGAGAATTATTGATAGAAAGACCTACCAACATATCAAAAAAAGGGTTTTTGGCCATGTTATAATTATAAGAAACCGCGTGCTTATTATATTTTTTTAATGTCGCTTCTTCTTCATAAATATACGACTCTTTCTTACCTCGACAAAAAATAGATTTATATGATAAGAAATTATATCTATAATTTTTTTTTAAATTCTTTTTTTGTCGTGCGCGTAATGCATCCGCTTTTAAAAAATAGGTTTTTTCGTAATGAATTAATTGGTCTTTTTTATTTTTATAGAAATTCAATTTGTTTAAATCTTGCTTTTGAATCGTGCGGTGTTGATTAATTCTATTTCGCCATTTTTGTGGCATTAACATAGACCAACGAATCGGAGATAAATCGTATTTATATTGATAATGACCCTTTAACCAGTTTTTCCATTGATTCGTTCCAGAATTTCTAACACTTTTATCTTTTAAAAGGCTTTTCTCTTTTAATTCGTAATGAAATAACCTTTGATTTCCAAAAAAATCTTTTATTTCATTTTTAAGAAAAAGGGGTGCGCCGTGATATTGAAGTACAGATCTTAACTTATATAAGTGAATACCGTGAGTTTGTGACAATTTGTAAAATACATATGCTTGTGATAAGGAGGATACGTCACAAAAAATCTTTGAATTTTTATTAAAAAGATTTTTATTCTTAATATTAAGTGACGTTTTTACAATTGAAATAAAGTGAATTTGATTTGGGTTTGTTTTACCAATTCTTTTGTTACTTTCTTCATTATTGCAAATGTTTTTGTTACAAATTTTTCTTTTTGATTCAAGAAAAAACTGTGGATTGATTTTCGGAATATTAATGATACCTAACAAAAAATTGATGTATATTTTTTCAATCCAAATTTTGCTAAAAAAATGTGATTTACGAATTAATCGAACATTTTCCCTTCTTATTCTTAAGATTTGAGAAATTCTTTTTGATGATTTTAATTTTGTAGTATTATAAGTTATTTTGTTAGGACTAATATTTTTCTCGGAGGTTAGAATTTTTTTTTCCCTTTCCTTTGTAATCTTTTGGATTTGATTTATGATTGTGTTTCTGCGAATGATCAGATCTTTTATTTTTTTTTCTGTCTGTGAATAATTTGTCCAATTCATAGATCGAATTGGAGTGGACATTGTTTGAATTGTCATATTATTCCTTATCAAATCTTTTTCTTTTTTCGTTTCATTCAATTCATATTTAAATCCAAATAATAGACTTGATTTTTTTTTGGATTTACAAAATTTATTTGTAATTTCTTTTAGAAATAGAATATTTTTGATAAGCCAGTTGTTTTTTAATAAATTTGTTTTTTCTTTTAAAATTGTTATAACTAGAAAACTCTTCTTTTTTAATTTTCGAATTTTTTTGGCAAGTTTTTTAAAAACGGGTTTAAAAAGTGAAAGTCGTCCTCGGGGAGAACCAAAAGGCAGTTCAGTTTCCATTCCCCCAACAGTTAAAAAACAAAAATCATTTTTTTTCGCTTGCGTTTTTATTGGATCTTTATGAGAGAATTTTTGTTTAGATCTATGCCAGGGTTTTAAACGAAAAGGAAATAGAATCTTTATTTGAATACCGTCTGTTAACCAGTTTTTTGGAAATTCCGTTTCTGATAGTGGAACTCCATTATAGGTACATTTAACATGCATTTCTCTATTCCAATCCTTAAAATCCTCGAACCACTCCGGAAATTGAAATAATAGCATACGAATGATATTTTTAGCTATTATTAATAAAGGTAATAGAATATATTTTCTAATATTTGATTGAGTTACTAAAAGACAACCTCTTATTACTTGAGCAAAAATAATGCTATCCCAGGCTTCGGCTATTTCTATCCGGACTTTTTCCTCTCTTTTTTCTTCTTTTTTTTTCTCACTTTCTTTTGTCTTTTTCTCTGGATAAGTATAATCTGAAATCGCGGATTCCGTGTTTTTACACACCCAATTTCTAAAAAAAAAATTCATTGGTTCGAAAATATCAAAAGAAAAAAGGGGGGATTTCATTATTCTGTCTAAAAAAAGGGGCGAATGCACATTTGCTTGAAAAAATTTCCAAATAACAGTTTTACGCCTTTGTGCTCGTACGGAACCTTTTATTATGTCTCGACGAAAGTCCGGTTGTTGTGAATAACGTATCAAAGCCATTTCGTCTATTTGATCAGAATTGGCTGTATCTTTGGGATTATTATAAATATCACTATTTTGTTCATTATCAGTAAAAATTACTACACGTTTGGCCTTTCGTGAACGGATCTCATGATCCTCTACCGGGTTTTCTTCATTTTCTGTTTCTTGTTGTTCCAAATCGTCAATTAATTTGTATGACCAATGAGGAACTTGTTTACTTATTTCTTTTATTGCGGTAAAATTATTTATAATTGTTTTATTGTTGGGATGCACTAGAATTGCATCGAATAAAATTTTCAAAAATTTTATTTGATCTTTTAAATCTATTTTTTCGTCTTTATGATCTGGGAATAAAGAGAGTTCCTTAAAATTGAAACTTAATGTTGATTTTCTAACTAATTCATTAGTTAAGTTTAAGAAATTACAAATTTCTGTTGACAATGATTTTTGATTAAATGTAGTTTTTTGGGGTTCAAAATTTCGATTACTAGGAATAAGAAGCAAAAGATGAATTTTATTTATCCAAATTCTATCTATGTAATTGTTTATGGAACCCTCAGTTATACTTGAGGGTGAAAAAAAAACTTGGCTTCTTCCACGATAAGGCCCACTTAAAAAAGGATCATATATTTTAGATAAGTATTCTTTTTTAGTTTCATTATTACACAATCTAATCTTTTTTTCAAGTGTATTGGGAGAAAAGGATTTCTTATCTAAGGTTTTGACCCTATTTTTAAATTCGTTACTTAGGTTTTTCTTTTTTTGTTCATTCTTATTATTCCAACGATTATACCATTCACCAGAAAAAACTTTTTCTGTTGGGAATAGAGACGTTTTTCTTTCTATAAATTCCAAAAACGTTGATAAACTGGGTGGGTAGGTGAAAGATATTCTTTCTTTTCCATCACTTCGACATGTATAAAAAAAATATTGTGACATTTCTTTTCTTACAGCATTATCAAACCGATCGTTTTTTATATATCGAAGTGGACGATTCCAGCGTTTATAGTCGAAAAGAATAGTTACAAAGGGTTTTTCAAACCAGAAGAGATCTTTATCTATCAAAATTTCTAACTTCGAATTTTCTCTTTCTTGATTCGCATCCAAATAAAAAGTTTCATAAACTGGTCTTTTTTTAAAAGAAGTCTCTTTAAAGTTAAAGTGAGAATCTAATTCATTTTTTTTTTTTTTCTTTCCATTCACTCGGATTTCGTCCATTTCGTCAATTTTATCTGGATCTCCCTTTTCTTCTGAAAAAAAAGAAAAAGAATCATTCTCTTCATTAGACTCCTCTTGTTCTTGTTTAGCCCCTTTCGTTTCGGAAGTACTTTCTATTTCTATATCTGTTTCTTCCTCACTTTCCTTTCTTTCTGAGGTTGGGGGTTCTTTCAGTTTTTTAGTCAAAATAGGTGATGGTATTCTGCCTAAAGAGTAGATACAGGTACTAAATAAGAAAATAGTAAAGATTCGAGCTAGAGAATTTTTAAATTTTGACACAAGGTATTTATTAGATCGAAAAAGTCTATTAGATCTAATAGACTTATTGTGCTGGATCCAGACTAATAGCAATCCAATGCATTTCATGAAAAAAAAGTGACTAATTAACCAACCAACAAAACTACTTGTTACAAATAAGATCTTGTTGTTGCATCGAAACATATAAATGTTGACTAGTCTAAATAACATTGCACTTGGTAAAAAGAAATGGTTGAATAATTGAAAAATCAGATTATTCAGGAATACGCATTGAATGCTAAAACTTCGCAGTGAGTTTCTGTTAGTAGATTCAAAGTATTTATGATTGTTCCAAAAGAAAAAGAAATGAAATAAAAGATAGGGTAGCGC